AAAATTCTCAAGGGGGCCCCTGGGAGTTGATCTCTTTGGAAGAAGAAATTTGAGGGGGAGAAGGTAAACTACTTTAAGATTTAAATTCGGTGGATTAGCTAAGACTTCAGCAGATCTGGTAAGCCTAATTTCGGTTCTTGTTTTAAACTGGGCATTTAAAATAAGAGGATTTTTGGTTTTAGGGGTTTTTAAAAGTTGATGGATCCAGCCTAAATACTTTACAATAATTGGCGGAGCTAGCCTTAGTCTGGGTGATTTTTTAATGATTGGCGGAGCTAGTTTTAGTCTGGGTATTTTCAAGTCCTGGCGGGGCTAGTTTTAAAATATTAAAATTCAGAAGGGTTGCGGAGTGGCTAATTTATAAAATTAATAAATTAATATGGGGTTATACTGTGAATTGGGTTGGAAAAAAAAAGTTTTATCTACGCTTATTAATTTGATTTAAAATAATTTTACATGTAAATTTTTTAACCTAAAGGGTTGGAATGCAGTAATTAAATTTATTTATTAAGTTTTCTTAGAATTAGGTATTTTTAAAAGTACTAACAAATCTTGTGCCAGCAGTTGCGGTTACACAAGGAGTACAATTAAATTGGATCAGAAGATAATTATTTTTAAGGGATATTCAAATAAGGGCTTATAAGGTGAAATTTGAAGCTTTTTTCAGTATACGTTTAAAAAGATTTTATTAAATTTTCTTATTAAACTAGGATTAGATACCCTATTATTTAAAATGTAAATAGAATACTTTTGAGTAGTACTAGGGTACTTGAAATTTAAATGATTTGGCGGTGTTTTAGTCTATTCAGAGGAACCTGTCCTGTAATTGATATTCCACAATTTATTATACTTAGTTTTTAAGCTTGTATATCGTCGTTATTTGAACATTTCTTAAGAAAAAAATGTTCATTTTTTGGAATTGCAATGTAAGTCAGATCAAGATGCAGTTCATGGCTAAGGAGTGATGGGTTACATTAAATATATTTGTTGAATTATTTTTTGAGAGGAAGATACGAAACTGGATTTGATAGTAAATATAATTAGATTATTATGTAGATTTAAGCTCTAGAATATGCACATATCGCCCGTCGCTCCAATTACAAAATTGGATAAGTCGTAACAAAGTAGGTGTATCGGAAGGTGTACCTGGAGTTACAAGCTAGAGCTTGTTAAGCGTTTTATTTACATTAAAAAGTGTACTGTGTAAATCAGTTAGTTTGATTACGAAAGCAATTATAGGTAGATTTTAGGAGAAGGAACTTTTTGTTTATGTAATATTTGAAATAATAGATTTAATTATAGATAATTTGTACAGTGATGGAATTTTTATGTTAAAGAAAGAAGACTTTATTTGTTGTACCTTTTGTATCAGGGTTTATCAAAATTAGTTTTGAAGTTAAATTTTCTCGAATTTTGGAGGGCTAAAAGTTAATATATTTTAATGTGGAATAATTATTTATAATTAATTTTTTGGAATTATATGTTAGTCGTTCTTTATTATATCTAGTTTCTTGAGAAATTAATTTAATTAACTGGGGCAGGGTGGATTTTATTAGTAAATACAAATCCCTGTATTTGGAATACCTAGAGGGAAAAGCTTTTAGGTAAATTTTTATAATAATTTAGGTTTTAATAATTTATAGGATTAGAAGTTTCCATTTTTAGTGTGTTTTTACTAAATTTTAAAAATGATTAATTTTTGTTTATTTAAATTTTTTATTGAGATAATAGCCTTAATGTTCAGGTTTTGTAATAATGATTAAATTAGTAGAATTTAGTGTAAGGCATAATACCTAATTAAAAATTATATTAAGGAATTAGGCAATTTTTTTTTCCGCCTGTTTAATAAAAACATGGCTTTTTGTTGTTGATATAAGGTCAGGCCTGCCCAATGATAATTTAAATGGCTGCGGTATTTTGACCGTGCAAAGGTAGCATAATCATTAGTTTTTTAATTGGAAGCTGGAATGAAGGGTTTAACGAGAAAAGAACTGTCTTAATTTAATTTTTTGAATTTTATTTTTGAGTGAGAAGGCTTAAATGATTTTGAGGGACGAGAAGACCCTATAGAATTTTATAGTTCTGATATTTTGGGGGTGTGGTTTAGGATTCCCAATTTAGCTATGGATTAGTTTGTTGGGGTGATGGAAAAATTTGAACAACTTTTTTTTTATGGGTTTCACTGATAAGTGAATGTTTGATCCATTAAGATTGATTATAAGAAAAAATTACCTTAGGGATAACAGCGTAATTAATCTGGAGAGTCCAAATCGATAGATTAGTTTGCGACCTCGATGTTGGATTAAAATTGGCTTTTGGTGAAGGGATTAATAAGCTAAGTCTGTTCGACTTTTAAAATTTTACATGATCTGAGTTTAAACCGGCGTGAGCCAGGTTGGTTTCTATCTTCAAGTAATTTAAATTTTTTAGTACGAAAGGACCAAGAATTTTCTATATTAGGTTTTTGTTGAGTGTAATTATTACTTTGGCAGATTAGTGCAATAAATTTAGAATTTATATAAGTACGTGGGTACAAGTAATAATAAGGTACGCTGATTTTTTTTTGATTTTGTATAGAGGGATTTTTTTACTTGTTTGTGTTCTTATTGGGGTGGCTTTTTTAACATTAATAGAACGGAAGGTTCTGGGGTATATTCAATTGCGTAAAGGACCTAATAAAGTAGGATATTTGGGTATACCTCAGCCTTTCAGGGATGCTATTAAGTTATTTACAAAGGAGTATATGTATCCTTTAATATCAAACTTTAGAATTTATTATTTTTCTCCTGTTTTTAATTTATTTATTGCTTTATTTATTTGGATTTGTATTCCTATTTTTAGGGGATTTGTCAGGTTTAATTTGGGTGTTTTATTTTTTTTGTGTTGTGCAAGCTTGGGTGTTTATAGGGTAATATTAGCTGGATGATCTTCAAATTCTAATTACTCCATGTTGGGAAGTTTGCGATCAATTGCTCAAACTATCTCTTATGAAGTAAGATTGGCAATTACTTTACTTTCATTTTTATTTTTAGTATCAAGGCTGAGTTTTTTTGACTTTAAGGTTTTTCAAGGTATTATGTGATTTTTGATTCTTTATTTTCCCTTGAGATTAATTTGGTTTGTGTCTAGATTAGCAGAAACTAATCGTACCCCTTTTGATTTTGCTGAGGGGGAATCTGAATTGGTTTCAGGATTTAATGTGGAATATAGAGGAGGGGGGTTTGCTTTAATTTTTTTAGCCGAATATTCAAGAATTTTATTTATGAGAATAATATGTTGTTTTTTATTTATAGGAGGGGATTTCGAGAATGAATATTTATATATTTTTCTAGGTTTAATGGCTTTTTTATGGATCTGGGTCCGAGGTACTTTACCTCGATTTCGGTATGATAAGTTGATGTATTTGGCATGGAAAAGGTATTTGCCAGTATCTTTAAATTTTTTATTGTTTTATTTTGGGATGAAGGTATTTACCTTCTCAATTTCTATTTAGTGAATAAAAAATAGTAAACAGGTTAATAGAAAATTAATTCTTTCTTATATTTTCAAAATATATGCTTTAACAAGCTCACAAACCAGTTTTTAAAAATTAAGACATCTCAGAATTTATGAATTAGGGGGTTTACTAGAAAGTAAGTGAAATAAGCTGCCGTTAGCAGCTGACCTGTTAATACGTAGGGGTCTTCCACGGGCCGGGCTCCAATTCAAGTTAAAAGGATAGTTGTTGCAACAAATAATCAAAATATTAATTTGTTTATTGGGTAAAATTGAGTTCTTTGGAATAGTTTTGTTCTTGTGAAGGGAAGGATAAAGAGGATGGCAATTGCTATTACAAGGGCAATAACTCCCCCCAATTTATTAGGAATTGATCGTAGAATTGCGTAGGCAAATAAAAAATATCATTCAGGTTGAATGTGGATTGGGGTGACTAGGGGATTGGCTGGGATGAAATTTTCTGGATCTCCTAGTAGGTTGGGATTAATTAGAATTAAAAGGGATAGGAGTCCTAATATTAGGACAAAACCAAATACATCTTTGTAGGAGTAAAATGGATGAAATGGGATTTTATCCAAGTTTCTATTTACCCCCAGGGGGTTACCTGATCCAGTTTGGTGGAGAAAAAGTAGGTGAATTATGACAAGGGCTAAAACAACAAAGGGTAAAAGGAAATGTAATGCAAAGAAGCGAGTTAATGTGGCGTTATCAATGGCAAATCCTCCTCACAACCACTGCACAACTGATGTTCCTAGATAGGGAATGGCTGATAATAAGTTTGTGATGACGGTGGCTCCTCAGAATGATATTTGTCCTCAAGGTAGTACGTATCCTAAGAATGCTGCAGCTATAGTACAGAATAGAATTAAAACTCCAATTGTTCAAGTAAGCTCTAGCTTGTAAGACCTATAATACATTCCTCGACCTACGTGAAGGTAAAGACAGATGAAAAAGAATGATGCTCCATTAGCATGGAGGGTTCGAATAATTCACCCATAATTTACATCTCGTGAAATATGAATTACTCTACTAAAGGCAAGTTCAGTATTGGCAGTGTAGTGCATGGCTAGAAAGATTCCAGTAATAATTTGGATTGCAAGGAAAAGACCTAGCAGGGAGCCGAAATTTCATCATGCAGAAATGTTTGAGGGTGAAGGTGGATCAATAACGGCATTATTAATAATTTTTGTTACGGGGGATATTTTTCTTATTGGTGTTTTCATTAGTTTATGTAGCGGATTGGGCCAAGGTTGATATTTACAATTTTAATTACGGCGATGAGTGTAATTAGGAGGTATATAATAAGGATGATTGATAGGGTGTAGGATGGTTCATTTAAGAATTTGTTTAAGGAGAATAGGAATGATTTAAGTTTTCTTGTTTCTTCTGTGTTAATGATTTTGGTGTATTTTATTCAATAATCACTTGTTTGAATAGTAATTGTGTAGGTAATAGTAGTAATACTGATAGCTAAGCCAATCGAGGAGAATTTGAATTTTTCATTTGAAGCTACTCTTGTTATGTACATGAATAGAACGAGTATACCCCCAATTATGATTAAGAATATGATATAGGAATGCCAGAAGGATAGGGCCGTTAATCTTACTCTTAGGACGATTAAAATTATTTCTGTAAGAAGGAGGAACCCTGTGCTTAGCTATAGGGAGTATAATGGGAGGGATTATCAAAAATCTTAGGATAATTAACATAGGTCAGGAAATAGTTTATGAAAATATTAATTTTGGAGATTAAAGACGGGGATTTCCCCTTTTCTGATTGTGTTCTAGAAGAAATTCTTAGATTTGGTTTACAAGACCAATATTTTGTATTAAATTACGAGAACTTATGTTAATTGTTTTAGGGATTTTTGTTTTTATTTAGTTTATAGGGTTGATTTCATTTTGTATAAATCGTAAACACATACTCTTGATGCTTTTGAGTTTAGAATTTGTTGTGATTTCTTTGTTTTTTGGTTTATTTATGTTTTTGGGTTTATATAATTGAGAGTATTATTTTGTTTTGATCTTTTTGACGGAGGGTGCTCTTGGATTGGCTTTGTTGGTGATATTGATGCGTGTATTTGGTAATGATTACGTACAGACTTTTAATTTACTATGGTAAAAATTTTAATAATACTAATTTTTATGGTTCCTTTAAAATTTGTTAGATTTAGGTTTTGATTTAATCAGTGTGTTTATTTATTAATGATCTTGGTTTTTATCAGTCATTTCAATTTAAGCTTGTGATTTACATCAGTTGGGTATGTATGAGGAATTGATATACTTTCTTTTATAATAATTTTGTTGAGATTTTGGATTTGTTCGTTAATGATTATAGCTAGAGAAAGAATTTTTAAAAGGGGGTATTACTATCATTTGTATTTATTTGTTTTGCTAGTATTGTTATTTTCTTTAGTTTGTACATTTTCTTCTATAAGTTTATTTGTTTTTTATTTATTTTTTGAGTTTAGTTTAATTCCTACCTTGATTTTRATTRTTGGGTGRGGATATCAACCTGAACGGATTCTGGCGGGAGTGTACTTACTATTTTATACTTTGATGGCTTCCTTGCCAATAATAATCTCAATCTTTTATTATTACGCTGTTTATGGAACTTTGGATTTTTTTTTTTCGTTTGGTGTGGATTATTTCTTATTCTATATGTGTATAAGACTTGTTTTTTTTGTTAAAATTCCTATGTATTTTGTTCATTTGTGATTACCTAAGGCCCACGTGGAGGCGCCTGTGGCTGGATCAATAATTTTGGCAGGAATTATGCTAAAGTTGGGAGGTTACGGTCTTTTACGGTTCATGCCTTTGATGATGAATATTGCTACCAAGATTAACATTGTTTTTGTAGTTATTAGGCTTGTGGGTGGATTATTTGTTTCTTTGGTGTGTATTCGTCAAAGAGATGTCAAGGCTTTAATTGCTTATTCTTCTGTATCACACATGGGTTTGGTGTTAAGAGGAATTATGACTCTAAATTGTTGGGGAATTAGGGGGTGTCTAGTTATAATAGTAGCCCATGGTTTATGCTCATCTGGTCTTTTCTGTTTAGCCAATATTTCTTATGAGCGGTTGGGAAGACGAAGATTCTTTTTGAACAAGGGTTTTATTAATATAATACCTAGAATATCTCTTTGGTGATTCCTTTTATGTTCATCAAACATGGCAGCCCCTCCTTCTTTAAATTTGTTGGGAGAGATTATGCTAATTAACAGAATTATTTCTTGGAGATTTATGTGTATATTTTTATTAGCAACAATTTCATTTTTTGGGGCAGTTTATTCTCTTTTTTTATATGCCTATTCTCAGCATGGGAAAATTTTTGGGGGTATTTACAGGTGTAGCCTGGGGAAGACTCGAGAGTATTTACTTTTATTTATGCACTGATTTCCCTTAAATTTTATTATCTTGAAGGGAGAACTTGTAATAAGGTGATTTTACTTAAATAGTTTATTTTAAAATATTGATTTGTGGAGTCAAGGAGGTCTAGGGACTTTAGGTAATTAATATTTGTTTTGTTTATTCATTAGTTTTTTTAATTGTTGGGGTTTTTTCTTTTTTAATTAGCCTAAGTCTGATATCTTCAATGTATTCTATTATTCTTAGGATTGAGTTAGGTTCTTTCAACTCTTGTAGGGTTGAAATGACGCTTCTTTTTGATTGGATATCCACTTTGTTTACAGGGTTTGTTTTGCTAATCTCTTCAATGGTAATTTTTTATAGGAATGAGTACATAGAAGGGGATATTAATATTAATCGTTTTATTATGTTGGTTATGATGTTTGTGGTGTCTATACTTTTATTAATTTTAAGGCCTAATTTAATTAGTATTTTGCTGGGATGGGATGGCTTAGGCTTAGTTTCCTATTGTTTAGTAATTTATTACCAAAATGTTAAGTCGTTTAATGCTGGGATGTTGACAGTTCTTACTAATCGTCTAGGGGATGTAGCCTTTTTATTAAGTATTGGATGAATAATAAATTTTGGTAGATGAAATTACGTTTATTTTGTTGAGTGTATAAAGGGTAGATTGGAGATAGAATTAATTTCTGGAATAATATTATTTGCGGCAATAACTAAGAGAGCTCAGATTCCGTTTTCGTCCTGGCTTCCTGCTGCAATAGCAGCCCCCACCCCTGTTTCGTCCCTAGTACATTCTTCTACTCTTGTGACTGCCGGGGTTTATTTAATAATTCGATTTAGAATATCTTTGGGATCTACTATGTGCTTAGTTTTACTATTTTTTTCAGGCTTAACAATATTTATGGCTGGTTTAGGAGCCAGGTACGAGTATGATTTAAAAAAAATTATTGCTTTATCAACTTTAAGCCAGCTTGGTTTAATAATAAGAGTTCTCAGAATAGGGGGATACATACTAGCTTTTTATCATCTTTTAACCCACGCTTTATTTAAAGCATTATTGTTTATGTGTGCAGGATGCATAATTCATTCATTAAGAAATTTTCAGGATATTCGGTTGATAGGAGGCTTAATTAATCAAATACCCTTAACGTGCACGTGTTTTGTTATTTGTAATTTATCTTTATGTGGTTTACCTTTTTTGTCTGGATTTTATTCAAAGGATTTAATTTTGGAATCCATGTCAATGGGAAGAGTTGGGTTTTATGTCTATTTAATTTATTATTTGTCTACTGGTTTGACTGTGGCTTATACAGCTCGTCTAATTTATTATGTAGTTTACGGGGATTTTAATTTCCTCCCTAATCATTTGGTTGCTGATTCTGGTTATGGCATGTTGAAGGGTATAATAGGACTAATTTTTTTTGTTGTGTTTATAGGGAGGGTCTTGAGGTGAGTAATGTTCATTGAATTTTACCTAATTTGTCTTCCATTTATTTTTAAGATGATGACTATTTTAGTTACTTTAATGGGGGGCTGATTGGGGGTAGAAATTTCAAAATTTTCTTTGAGGTATCAACCTAAGTCAATAATTTTAATTGGGAGATCTTACTATTTTGGGTCTATATGGAATATACCTTATATCTCTACTTTTGGAATTAACTTTTATCCTTTGGATCTGGGAAAGAATCTTTATGAAGGATTTGATCAAGGGTGATCTGAGTTTTATGGGGGACAAAACTTCTTTAGTTGTGTAATGCAGTCATCCCAGCTTTTACAGTTTTTACACAAGAATAATCTAAAGTTGTTTATATTTTTAATAGTTATGTGAATAATTATTATATTAATTACTTACTACTTAAATAGCTCAAGGAGAGCATGATATTGAAGATATCAAGGTAATTTTAATTTTTAAGTATTTACAAGATGGATCTATCTTTACAATGAAAATGTAGTGTTTTTTATAAACTATGTAAATGAGAAATATTAATGGATTTTCACCACTAGAAATTTAAGTTAGAAGCTTACTTTCAATTAATCTATTTCTTTAATTGGAAAGTTTTTCAATTTTATCATTAACAGTGACATACCTCTTTTTGGTTTCAATTAAAAATAAGGATGGTTTCATCAGAATTTTAGGTCGAAACTAAATACAATAATTTGTTTCTTATTTTAAGATAAATTGAGATTCAATACTTTTTAAATGCAAATTAAATGTTATAATTAACTACTATCCTAGATTGCTCAATTGAGGGCTCCTTGGTTTCATTCGTGGTATAAACCAGCTAGGAGGATTAAAATATAAATGATTGTAATTATAATTATATTTACTATTTTTGTCAGTGTAATAATGGGGATGAGGGGAATGAGAAGGGTAATTTCAACATCAAAAATTAGGAATACAACTGCAATCAAGAAGAATTGTAATCTAAATGGGAGCCGAGAGGATCTTTTAGGGTCAAACCCGCATTCAAAAGGAGAAGCTTTTTCACGGTCTATAACAGTTTTTTTTGATAGGATAAGTGAGATTCTTATTACTATCAGGGAGATAGTTAAAATTAAAATAGCTAGAAGGGTGCAGAGGAATATTGTTTATACTATTTCTAGATTTTTTGATTGGAAGTCAAATATAATTATTATATTATGTAAACAGCTACCTCATCAGTATACAGAGATGTATAGGAATAATCAGACTACATCTACGAAATGTCAATATCAGGCTGCGGCTTCAAATCCAAAATGGTGGATAGAGGAAAAGTGATTATTAAGATGCCGGAGTAGGCAGGTTAACAGGAAGGTTGTTCCAATAATGACGTGGATTCCATGAAACCCTGTAGCTATAAAAAATGTTGATCCGTAGGCAGCATCTGCAATAGTAAATGGGGCTTCAATATATTCATAAGCTTGAAGAATTGAAAAATAAATACCTAAGATGACAGTTAAAACTAAACCTTGTGTGGCTTGATTAAAATTGTTTTCTATTAATCTGTGATGGGCTCAAGTTACAGTAAGTCCCGAGGTTAAAAGGATTAGAGTGTTGAGGAGCGGAATTTCAATAGGATTAAAGGGGGTAACCCCTTTAGGGGGTCAGTTTATTCCTAGTTCAATAGAGGGTGTTAATCTTCTGTGAAAGAAGGCCCAAAAGAATGAGATGAAGAAGAATACTTCTGAGGTAATGAAGAGAATTATCCCCCATCGTAACCCTATAGTGACTTGGAAGGTATGGAGTCCTTGATAGGTTCCTTCTCGGGAGATATCCCGTCATCACTGGTATATAATTAAGCTGGTAACTGATAATCCTAGAAGAAGGAGATTTACATTAAATATATGGAATCATTTGATGATTCCTACTATGGTGATTATAGCCGAGAATGCCCCTAGGATAGGCCATGGTCTGGCGTCAACTAGGTGGTAGGGGTGATTTTTTTTAGACATAAGTTACTTCTCTTGAGTATAAGGTACTAAGGATGGCAAATACATAGGATTGAATAATAGTTACGGCACCTTCCAAAGTGAGCAATAGGATTTGAATTAAGAACAGGATTGAGGTGTAATGAACTGAAATAACGGGGCCGATGTTGCCTAAAAGGGTGAGAAGTAGGTGACCAGCAATTATATTGGCAGCTAATCGAACAGCTAAAGTTCCAGGTCGGATAAGGTTTCTTGTTGTTTCAATACATACTATAAATGGTATTAAAACTCCAGGGGTTCCTTGGGGAACTAGGTGAGCCAGTATATGTACTGTATTGTTTATTCAACCAAATAATAAAAATGCCAGCCATAAAGGTAAAGCTAATGATAAAGTAAGAACAAGGTGCCTAGTTCTAGTAAAGATGTAAGGGAATAGACCCAAAAAATTATTGTAAATAATTAGTGAGAATAGGGAGATGAAAATTAAGGTGCTTCCTTTTGATATTGGTCCAATAAGGGTTTTAAATTCCTTGTGGAGGATGTTAATAATTTTATTTCACAATATTATTAGGCGGGAGGGGATTAGCCAAAATGTCAAAGGTAAAATTAAAACTCCAATAGTAGTTCTTAATCAATTAAGGGGTAGTTTTATTGACGTGGAGGGGTCAAAAGATGAAAATAGGTTAGTTATCATTTTCAAAATTTTAGGAAAGACTTTTTATCTGGACTTAGGGTTTTAGGTAATACCAAATTAATAGAGAAGTTAATTAAGTTAAAAATTAAGAAGATAGTAATAAAAGATAATATCAGGGTTAACCATCTCAGGGGGGCTATTTGAGGAATTAAAGACTATCAGCTGATAATTTTAATATGACAAGTTAATGTTATAGTTTAACTAAATCTTTTCATTAGAAGTAGACACTAATTTACTATGATATGGTTTAAGAGACCATTACTTGTTTTCAGTCATCTAATGTTTAGTTTATTTTGGAAATCCATTTAATGAAGTAGGAGGGAGAGATTCTTTCGATGACAATAGGTATAAAGCTATGATTGGCTCCACAGATTTCAGAGCATTGTCCAAAGAATAATCCTGATCGATTTATAAGAAACCTAATTTGGTTTAATCGTCCAGGAGTTGCATCAATCTTAACCCTTAGGGAGGGGATTGCTCACGAGTGAATAACATCGGCTGCAGTTACCATTATTCGGATTTGGGAGTTGAAGGGGAGAATTACGCGATTATCCACATCTAATAGGCGGAAGGTTGATAATTTTCTTTCTTGCTGAGGAATTATGTAGGAATCAAACTCGATTATTTTAAAATCGGAGTATTCGTAGGATCAATATCATTGATGACCAATTGATTTAATTGAAATCAAGGGATTATTAAGTTCATCTAAGAGGTATAAAAGGCGCAGAGATGGAAGGGCAATAAAAATTAAGGTAACAGCAGGCAAGATTGTTCAGATTACTTCAATTGTTTGTCCTTCTAGCAGGAACCGATAATTATACTTATTGAAGAATAGTCTAATTATTAAGTAACCCACTAGAACAGTAATTATTAGAAGAATTATTAAGGTATGATCATGGAAGAAGGAGAGTTGCTCCATCAAAGGAGAGGCTCTATCTTGGAGGAGAATTATTTTTCATGAAGCAATTTCTAAAAAAAGCTGGGGCTTTATAAATGGGGCTTAAGTCCATTGCACTGATCTGCCATATTAGAAATTTGAAAGGAGGGGAAGCTCAGAATACCTATGTTCTGCCGGAGGCATGTGTTGTAATCATTCAATGGAGGAGGTTATTCCTAATGGGGCAATTCTTTTTCGCACGGATGAAAAGGCCTCTCATATAATAAATAGGAAAAGGATAATTCTTACGAGGGAAATTAAGGAGCCGATTGATGAAATAATATTTCAAGTAGTGTAGGCATCTGGGTAATCAGAGTATCGTCGTGGCATTCCTCTCAATCCTAGAAAATGTTGCGGGAAAAAGGTTATGTTTACCCCAATAAATATAATGGCAAACTGAATTTTTAAGAATTTTCTATTCAAGTGCAGTCCAGTGAATAAGGGGAATCAGTGAACAAATCCTCCTATGATAGCAAATACTGCTCCCATGGATAAGACATAATGGAAATGAGCAACTACGTAGTAGGTGTCATGTAGAATAATATCAATTGATGAATTCGCAAGAATAACTCCTGTTAAGCCACCAACGGTGAACAGGAAGACAAATCCCAAGGCCCACAGTATCGAGGGTGAATAATTTATTTGGGTTCCGTGAAGGGTTGCCAGTCAACTGAAAATTTTAATTCCAGTGGGAACAGCAATAATTATTGTAGCTGATGTAAAGTAGGCTCGGGTATCCACATCTATTCCAACAGTAAATATGTGATGAGCTCATACGATGAACCCCAATAATCCAATTGCTATTATAGCATAGATTATTCCTAGGGTTCCAAATGTTTCCTTTTTTCTTCTCTCTTGCCTAATAATATGAGAAATTATACCAAATCCAGGTAAAATGAGAATGTAGACTTCGGGATGACCAAAGAATCAGAACAAGTGCTGGTACAAGATTGGGTCCCCTCCCCCCGCAGGGTCGAAGAAGGTCGTATTTAGATTCCGATCTGTTAAGAGTATAGTGATTGCCCCTGCAAGAACAGGCAGGGATAAAAGTAGAAGAATAGCTGTTAAAACAACAGCCCAAACAAATAAAGGTATTCGATCAAATGAAATCCCCGAGGCTCGTATGTTAATTACTGTGGTAATAAAATTTACTGCTCCTAGGATTGAGGAGATGCCAGCAAGATGAAGACTGAAAATTGCAAGGTCTACGGAAGCTCCTCTGTGGGCAATGTTTGAGGAGAGGGGAGGGTAAACTGTTCATCCGGTACCAGCACCTCTTTCAATTATTCTTCTTATTAGAAGAAATGTAAGGGAGGGGGGGAGAAGCCAAAATCTTATATTATTTATACGAGGAAAGGCTATATCGGGGGCTCCCAGTATTAAGGGAATTAATCAGTTTCCAAATCCCCCGATTATAATTGGCATTACCATGAAGAAAATTATAATGAATGCATGGGCAGTTACAATAACATTATAAATTTGATCATCTCCAATTAGGGAACCTGGGTTACCTAGTTCGGTACGAATTAAGATTCTCAAAGAAGTTCCGACTATTCCAGATCAGCTTCCAAGGAGGAAATACAAGGTTCCAATATCTTTGTGATTTGTTGAGAACAATCATTTATTCGGCAAGGTGGCTGAGTTAGGCGGTAAGCTGTAAACTTATTTACGAATTTTTTTTCTCTTGCCAGTCTTATAGTCAAGGATGACACTAAATTGCAAATTTAGGGGTGGATATTTTCTAAGGCTTAAAGCTTTCTTTATTCGAGACTTTGAAGGTCTCAGGTTTTTTTTTTAACCTAAATCCTTAGCTTTAAAAGAAAAGCTAATGATATGGGACTAATTTTATCAGTTCTACAAAATTAGGAGTGTCACGGAGAATATGTGACAGGATTAGCTTGGATTAATTTTAATTTCAATTTTAATCTTAGGAATTCAAGTAGTTCAAGGTGAACTTAATTTAGTGAAAACGGTATCTGCGGTAATTATTTTTATTTTGGGATTAAAATAGAATTCAGTTTATTTTAACCTCGAGAACTAGCTCCAGCAAGGGTCATCAACAAAGAGCGGGCTGGAATATTTTTAACTCAAACCTTGGGCAGAGGCTTTATTTTTGACTTGCAAGCTTAAAATGATTTAAGCTTGATTAAGTGAGATTGAATGCAACAGTCACAAGAATTAGGCCAATTAATGCAGCTAGATTGGACGAGGCTATGAAGAACATCAAGTGAGTCGGTATTTTTATGGAGAAGGTAGTGTTAGTTGAGAAAGTCAAGGTTCTAAATGTGACTTGAATGTAGAAGAACAAGGTTATTAGGGTGGCCAAGATTATGATTGTGGATACTAGGAAAAGTGATTTGTTGATGAGAACTTGAATGGTTAACCATTTTGGTAAAAATCCAAGAAAGGGAGGGAGACCTCCGAGAGATAAAAAGTTTAATCTGAAGAATAGTTTTAAATTGGGCTGGTTGTTGATTACCACGACCATCTGATTAACTGTGTTAATATTTATTTTTTTGAACAAAATTAGGATGTTCAAGGTAATAATAGTGTAAATGATGAAGTAGGATAGCCAGATAATTTCTTCAAACATTATTGCTGCTAATATCCAACCAATGTGGTTGATTGAAGAGTATGCTATAATTTTTCGAAGTCTAGTTTGGTTTTGGCCTATGATTCCACTAACTAGTATGCAGGAAATGATGACGATTAAAATTAAGTAGGGGGTTTTACTTGAGTAAAGCAGAAGAACTATTGGGGCAATTTTCTGCCAAGTTAAAAGAATAAGGCTATTTAATCATCTCAATCCTTCCATAACTTCAGGGAATCAAAAGTGGAGTGGGGCGGCTCCTATTTTGAGTAAAAGGGATATGTTGAGAAATACGTTAAGAAGAATGTTTAATTCAATAAAGTAGGGCGAATTTATTGAAAGAAGGATTAATGAGAATAACAGCAGGGAGGATGCTATTGCTTGAGTAATAAAGTACTTTAAGGAGGATTCTGAGGATAAGGTATTTTTGGTGGATCTGATTAGGGGCATGAACGAGAGAAGATTAATCTCCAATCCCAGCCATATTCCTATTCAGGAATATGAGGATACTGCAATTAGGGTTCCGAGGGCAAGGGATGACCTAAAAAGCATTTTGTTTAAGAGGGGAATTAAATAAGAAAGGAATTAACCTTTATAAAAGGGGTATGAACCCAATAGCTTTTTTAGCTTACTTATTTTACATTTTAGTATAGGAGGTACAGAAGTTTTTGATATTTCAGGAGCTAGTTTAAGTCTAGCAGGTGTAATAAAGGTGAAAACACATAATTTACTCTATCAAAGTAATCCTTTTGTCAGGCACTTTATT